CATCATACTTGCCGACCATCGATGAACTGATCGGATTAACCAACCAAAGTTAGCTTCAGTCATTATATATTGAACAGAAGCAAAAGCCTCTGTAACGGTCGGACGATAATAAAAAGTCATAGCAAACCCCGTAGCTACTTGTACTAAAAAACAAGTAAGCGTAATTCCTCCTAGACAATAAAATATGTTGACGTGAGGAGGAACATATTTACTAGTTATATCATCTGCAATTGCCTGAATCTCAAGACGTTCTTCGAACCAATCATAGATTTTATTGAGATAGGTAAACCGAGGAGACCCCCCCCGAGAACCGTATATGAAAATTTCATCTCGTACGGCTCAAACAGAAACACCCCAATACTAGTTCTAACGGATGTGTGGAATAGAAAGTTTTAAATTTCTTAATTCTATGATTCTATTTTTTCTGAAGATATGAAAGAATAAAAACCCGAAAACTATTCCTTGTGGTTATAATGCCAAAAAATCAAGTCGGCTCATTCGTCTCTATATTGATCGTTATAGGCCTCTTGAATCTTCTATTTACCTATTTTCTTTGTTGTTATTTATGTGTAATGCGGCTTTACTGCTGTTTTTTTTTATTATTGATAGGAATTCTCTTGTTAAGACCCTATGAATCGATTAAAACCTCAGATTCATACTAGAACCACGATGATTCAATAAAACCTCCTCAAACTAAGTCCCAAAATTCCCTGAGTAAGAACCGTTGGATCATCACTTATTCAATGACTAGATATAATGACTAAAAATCCAAAGAAATCTTTGTCCTTTGATCAAAATAAGCATAAACGGAGGTTTGAAAGAATAAAAATCTTTCTATTTATAACTTCTAACTCTTTGAAAAATTTTTTGGAGTCCGGCCGCGAGGTCTGACTATTAAGTATGAATCATAGTTCTAATACTTTGTAATCTATGTAATCTATTTTATATATTCCGTGCTCCAGATACTAAAATGAATATCCGACGAAGTAAAACCATCTCTATCAAGATGACAGACCCATTCTCTGTACTAGCCATAGGATCAATTATACCAAGTCACACACTCATATTCCGGAAATACAGAAAAAAAGAAATTCCACGGTCGAACTACCAAAATAAAATAGAATGGGATAAAAATAAGAAAACTAAATGCTTCACTTTGTATTGAAAAAGCTAGTTAATGGTTCTTGTGAATCTAATTCATTGAAATTCCATCCAATAAAATGGAAGAATTATAAATCTCCAAAATAATAGATAGAAATACTGCAAATAGAGCCATTGCGAGACCCATCAAAGGAGTAGTTCCCCAACCAGGAGCTACTTTACCATATTCTGAATTCAATGGTTTCAATAAACTTCCGGCATTAGTTCGTTTTGGGCGGCCAGATCTAGAACTACCCTCAACGGTTTGTGTAGCCATAATATTTTATATTCATTAAGATCTGTTGACTTTGTATACCATTCCGTTGTAAATAAATGATCTTATCATAGATCCATTGTGGTCTTAAAACTATATAATGTCTTAAAACTATATAATAATGGAAACAGCAACCCTAGTTGCCATCTTTTTATCTGGTTTACTTGTAAGTTTTACTGGGTACGCCTTATATACTGCGTTTGGGCAACCCTCTCAACAACTAAGAGATCCATTCGAGGAACACGGGGACTAGTTGAAGTAATGATCCTCCCAATAGTGGGAGGATCATTACTTTCAATTGAGATAATGAAAAATTATTTCACCTTTTTACTTTTTAGTTGGAACTTTAGGCGGTTCGCGAAAAAAGATAGCGAAAAAAATTATTCCTAGAGTTGAGACTAAAAGGAATGTATAAACCAATGCTTCCATAGATTCGATCGTGGTTTACAATTATAGCTTCCATACCTGTTTATTTGGGATCGTCTCCCGGATAAAGAAAGAACAAAAGTCAAAGAAAAGGCAGCGAGTCAAATGCCAAATCAAGATTTATCCGGTACCCCAACCCTATAGTCAGTCAAATAAACTAAAAACGAAAAGTAACAAAGCAATATTGTATCAAACTACCTGTCTTCTTGTAGTTGGATCTCCAAGTTTTTGGAATGTTCCAAATTCCACTTGAGCATCTAAATCCGGATCAATACCAGCAAAAACATCTCTAAACAGGGTTCTAGCACCATGCCAAATGTGTCCGAAGAAGAAGAGCAAAGCAAACGAAGCATGCCCAAAGGTAAACCAACCCCTTGGACTGCTACGAAAAACACCATCGGATTTCAAAGTAGCACGGTCTAATTCAAAAATTTCACCCAATTGAGCACGTCTAGCATATTTTTTCACAGTAGCGGGATCGCTATAACTGACTCCGTTCAGTTCGCCGCCATAGAACTCAACAGTTACACCTACTTGTTCGACACTATATTTTGATTCTGCCCTTCTAAAAGGAACATCAGCTCTAACAATTCCGTCCCCGTCGACCAAAACAACCGGAAATGTTTCAAAAAATGTCGGCATACGACGTACAAAAAGTTCACGCCCCTCTTTATCTCTAAAGATAGGATGTCCTAACCACCCAACGGCTATTCCATCCCCGTTGTCCATGGAGCCTGCTCTGAATAATCCACCTTTTGCCGGATTATTGCCGATGTAATCATAAAAAGCTAGTTTTTCAGGAATTTTAGACCAAGCTTCGGATAAACTTTGATTTTCGGCTAAGCCAGCACCAATTCTTCGATATATTTCTTGTTGGAAGTATCCTTGATCCCATTGATAGCGCGTGGGACCAAACAATTCAATCGGGGTAGTTGCTGAACCATACCACATAGTTCCAGCAACTACAAAAGCTGCAAAAAAGACAGCGGCAATACTACTGGAAAGTACGGTTTCAATATTTCCCATACGTAATCCTTTGTATAGACGTTGGGGTGGACGAACACTAAGATGGAATAGACCTGCCAATATGCCTAAGGTCCCTGCTGCAATATGATGAGAAGCTATTCCTCCCGGAACAAAAGGATCAAAACCCTCCACACCCCACGCTGGATTTACGGCTTGTACCCTTCCGGTTAGTCCATAAGGATCGGACACCCATATTCCAGGACCATACAATCCTGTTACATGAAATGCACCAAAACCAAAGCAAGCCACCCCTGAGAGAAATAAATGAATTCCAAAGATCTTAGGCAAATCCAAAGAGGGTTTTCCTGTACGTTCATCAGTAAATATTTCTAGATCCCAATACACCCAATGCCAGATAGCTGCCAAAAAACACAAGCCAGAAAACACAATATGTGCCCCGGCCACACCTTCGTAACTCCAAATACCCGGATTCGTTACAGTCCCCCCTGTAATACTCCAACCGCCCCATGAATTCGTTATTCCTAAACGAGTCATGAAGGGTATAACGAACATACCCTGTCTCCACATTGGATCAAGAACAGGATCAGAGGGATCAAAAACGGCTAATTCGTATAGAGCCATCGAACCGGCCCAACCAGCAACCAGAGCTGTATGCATTATATGGACAGAAATCAAACGACCGGGATCATTCAATACGACGGTATGAACACGATACCAAGGCAAACCCATGGAAATACCCCTTTATCAACGAAAAATAGACACAATGTAACTTTATTGCATTGGAGAAAACTATGCTATGGACCCCTTTTTTAGGGGATTCTCTTGGGGAAAGGATTCATATTTGTTTGATGCTTTTCGTAATAATTACTTTTAGTAATAACGAAACTATTTTGTTCGTAGGAACAAAAAGAAGCAGATCTATTCTACACCCGATAAGTACCAATACGCAATGGTAAGGGGGTTGGTACCATTTTATATGAGTGAATGTATATATATTTGTTCATCATTCAAAGGACTTATTTGTAAGAATTTTCCTTTATTCATTTTTTCTTCTTTTTTTATGAACTTAGTCAATCTAGGGATAAAATAGGATAATAAAATAGGATATAAAATCAATAGTATTATATTAGGCCACTAAACCCACTGTTACGCTTTCACATCAAAGTGAGATATAGTACTTAATTTTTCTTTTATTTAATGCCTATTGGTGTTCCAAGAGTACCTTTTCGAAGTCCTGGAGAGGAAGATGCATTGTGGATTGACGTATAGTGCGACTTGTCAGATATATTGGGCATATGGTATTTCCCCGTTCTCTTCCCCGATCGAGATATCCCCTCTTTCGCCCAAGAAAGATTGATTCAATTATCAAAAATTTGGAGCGTGAAGTGCAATTAGATCCATTTTTTAGGGAGGGTATACGGATTAATATTATCAATTAGAATAATTTATGGTTGGCTTGGTTAGACCAATCAAATGAAGTATCCAGGCTCCGTTTAGAAAGAAAACCAATTGGTAATAAATATATTTAGGATTACGACTTAATATCATATTTTAATTATTTCTATTTATTTATATATTTCTAAATAGAAATACTAAATAGAAGTGATCTCAAACTATTAATCAATCGAGTAATATGATGAATGCGTTGAATATTTGTTGGAAGACGTGAAATAAATTGAAAAAAAAAAAAAGGGAAGTCGTAGAAAAAGGACGTGGTATTGGGGCATTTGTCCTATATGTGCAAATCCAAATCGGGCGGATCTTTACTCGGAGTAGAGCATAAACCTAAAAAAATTGAAGAAGCCCAGTCAGCAACAAGAAAATTACATCGCGATTTAGATTGTATCTCGATGAAACAATACATCAATGAGAAGTTAGTCAGATAAGTTTAGTCATTTTTTTTTAGATAAACAAAACAGGCCAAAACTCATCTTTCTTGAAAAATGAAAGAAAAGTCCCTTTTTATAAGTTAAAAAAACCTGTTATGAAAAAAAAGCTAGAATCTACACATTGATTCCTTTTTTTCATGATTTTTGTTGAACCGTATGCATCAAAAGGTGCATGTACGGTTTCTAAGGGATACTGTTTTATCCCAATCAACCGACTTTATCGAGAAAGATTACTTTTTTTAGGCCAGGGGGTTGATAGCGAGATCTCGAATCAACTTATTGGTCTTATGGTATATCTCAGCATAGAGGATGATACCAAAGATCTGTATTTGTTTATAAACTCTCCTGGCGGATGGGTAATACCCGGAGTAGCTATTTATGATACTATGCAATTTGTGCGACCAGATATACAGACAGTATGCATGGGATTAGCCGCTTCGATGGGATCTTTTATTCTTGTCGGAGGGGAAATTACCAAACGTCTAGCATTCCCTCACGCTCGGCGCCAATGAGTTTTTTATTTGATTTGAGAGAAAAAAGAAAACTATGCCTTCACACTATATGAAATCTGAATATTAAGTAATAATAGCATGGCACTTCGAATTCGATATGAGAAATTTTTTTAAAACCCTTAGATTATGTATCGAAAGAGTAGTATGAGATAAAAGGTATTTTCGATTTTAGCCAATCTATCGGGAGGCCTATTTCAGCGTCACAAACTTTTTTATTTTCACACCAGGGGCTCTTAATCTTAACAATATTTATGTTATGAAAGAATATGAAAGAAAATAAATCTTTTTTTATTTTAAAATAAAAAAAAAAAAAGAAACTTTGGGATTGCTAAATAACAGACAAAATAAATATAAATATATAAAGCAACGGAACCATCATAGTATTTTTATAGTATTTTTGAACTACTACAAAAGGAAGGGTGGTTATTGGATCATTTACCAACCTGAGTCTGATAGACCCTATAATTTATTTTATATTTCTTCGATGTAAGTAAGGTAAAAAAAGTGAATTCCATTATAGAGCCGTATGCAATGCGCAAAAGATGCCTGTACGGTTGTTCAATTATATCTTTTTTTTATTATTCTTTATCTCCTCACCTTTCACTTTCATCATGCGAGATAGAAGAAACATTTTTATGTTATATCATTATATCATCAGGGTAATGATCCATCAACCTGCCAGTTCTTTTTATGAGGCACAGACGGGAGAATTTATCCTGGAAGCGGAAGAACTGCTGAAGCTACGCGAAACCATCACAAGGGTTTATGCACAAAGGACAGGCAAACCCTTATGGGTTGTATCCGAAGACATGGAAAGAGATGTTTTTATGTCAGCAACAGAAGCCCAAGCTCATGGAATTGTTGATCTTGTAGCGACTGAATAACAAAGAAAAAGAACAAGGATTTCACACGAATTCGTGATTTGGGATTTTTTTTTCTTACCGGATTTAATATTCTATTTATTAATCGAATTTCTTAATATAGAAATTCAAAATATAGAAAAAAAGAATTCCTAAGCATCCGGTTAAGGTCGATCTAAACCAGCCCATTATATATATGATTCAACATGCCAACTATTAAACAACTTATTAGAAACACAAGACAGCCAATCAGAAATGTCACGAAATCCCCCGCTCTTGGAGGATGTCCTCAGCGACGAGGAACATGTACTAGGGTGTATGTGCGACTCGTTCAGACCATGGACTAGGACAAAAGAAAGAAAACAATTGATCCAGTATCACCGATCCGTACCTGTGAGTAGGATAGAATGGACGAACTCCATTGAATATTCAATATCTTAAAAAAAAAAAGATCTATCCTTCGATTGGGGTATCAAATGTATGGTTCCCGTTGGTGCAAATCCAATCACCTCAATTTCAAATTTAAGATGAGAAAGAATTCCCCATTGATATCAAATGGTATTCATTAAGCGGGGGAAATCTTATTTTAAAAAGTAGAAAATTTAGGCCTTATTCTTGCAAGAACGGACTAACAGGGTCAGCTACTCAGCTAATCTTCATAATTAAATACCGTTACTGTATAAGTAGATCTCGTTGTGAAAGACCTAGTACTAGATAATTATGGGTAGAGCCAAAGAGTGTGAACTGTACAAGTTAACAATAACATTGATTAAATGAGGGAAGGGCTCCGGTGTATAGAGAGGACCTCGCCGTTTAAGAAGTAACCATAGAAACGATGGAACCCACTATAATCCATTTATATTTATTTATTTTTTATTTACTATGTGTTTTACCTAGTATCAATACAATTTTTATTTTCGAGGGGAAATGCCTAGAAAAAAATCGTGGTCGGGAAGGTTAGAGTAGCAAAAGCCATTGGAATTTTTATTTTATACATTGGAAGAATCCGTTTTGTTATTAATAGACTAGGACACGGGAAGGGAATAACTGAAAGAAAGGAAATCAATTAGTTATTCATCAAAGTTTCATTTATTCAATGACCAGAATTAAACGAGGGTATATAGCTCGAAGACGTAGAACAAAAATCCGTTTATTTGCATCAACTTTTCGAGGGGCTCATTCAAGACTTACGCGGACTATTACTCAACAGAAAATAAGAGCTTTGGTTTCTGCTCATCGGGATAGGGGTAGACAAAAGAGAGATTTTCGTCGTTTGTGGATCACTCGTATAAATGCAGTAATTCGAGACAATAAAGTATACTTTAGTTATAGTAAATTAATACACAATCTGTACAAGAAACAGTTGCTTCTTAATCGTAAAATACTTGCACAAATAGCTATATTAAATAGGAGTTGTCTTTATATGATTTCCAATGAGATCATAAAATAAAGAGAGTGGAAGGAATCCGTTGGAATGGTTTAAATGGAGTTCCCTGGAAAATGAACTCTGGGAAGGTAGAGTAGAAATTAGTATAATAAAATATGAAAAAGTCGTCAAAATGAAAATGAAGAAACACGTTCAATAAAAAATATTTCTTCTTCTTCCCCAATTTTTTTTTTTCGAACGACAATCAAATCTGGATTTCCTATTTTTAGAAAAAAAAAAGCGTCAATCCCGCATTTGAGTTTGGATTGGAATTTTTTTTTGATTCAATTCAAGAGTCAGCCTATTTTTTTCTGGTTCTAAGACCAGTAGTTCTAGCGGTTGACTCGCTTCTTTCAAATTGTTTCTCATTATTAAGAAAAGGTAACAGAGATAAAATACGAGCTTGTTTTATAGCAATAGTAATTAATCGTTGTTGTTTTAAGGTCAATCGATTCACCCGTCTAGATAATATTTTTCCTTGTTCGCTAATAAATCGACTAATTAAACTCATGTTTCTATAATCAATTCGATCCCCCGATTGGATCGGAGGCAAACGCCTACGAAAAGATCGCTTGGATTTAAGAAAGATTCGCTTGGATTTATCCATGGTTTGTTTATTCCTTATCCTAAAGATCCTATTTCTTAATTCTCCATCACGGTTGATCCGATCGAAATAGGATTTGGTTTGTTTATATTTAAATCAATAGATATTAGATATATCTAATATGTCATTTTTCATCTTCCTTGGAACGGAAGACTGACACACGAGCGACCGGTTAGATCTATTTCTTTATCTCCCCGTGAATCGTATGTTTGTAACAACAGGGACAGAATTTTCTCAATTCCAATCGACTAGGCGTATTATGTCGATTCTTTTGAGTAATATATCTGGAAATGCCCATTGATTCCTTATTAACACGATTTCGAACACAACTGGTACATTCCAAAATCACCGTTACTCGGACATCTTTACCCTTGGCCATGAGCCTCCTTTGGTTTTTGATTCATTCAATTCTTTAATTTTCCGATCCGAAACGAGGAAGAAGAAAGGAACGAAAAAAAAAAGAAACAGGTAACTCGAAATCTAATTATGAAAGAAAGATTTCGTTGCAATAAATCAATATAAATGAATATAGTAATAATAACAATATATTAATAATAAGTAATATAATGATTTCTAACTATATTACTAGATTTATAATTTTAAATTGCCGTACAGCATTTAATTTTCATTTAAGTATCTTGTATGATATTATTGCCCCAACCATCACATTTCACTCTATTTTTTATTAATTTCATTTAAACCTGGCCCGAGTTACTAGTTTCACCGAGGAGGAATCCCTTTATTTGTTTTTCTAACGTATATTCTAAAAAAAAAGGGAAGGGATTAGTTACAGATATTTGATTGTATCTCTAATCCTCTTCCCCCCCTCCCATATCAATAACTAGAATGAAAAAAAGGGGAATATCAACGCATCCGGAAAAAAACGATTGATCTCTATCAATAAACCTGCTAAAGACCCGAACCATAGAGTACTTACTACCGGTGCCACGGAGAGATATGTTTTTAGATCTCGCATTTTAAATTCTCCTCTTTCTTTATTATTTCTAATATATAATGGTAATACATATATACCCAGATGTGTATATGTACTTAATGACCGACCGCTTGTATTTGTACGCGGAATCCCTAATTCAAGTTGAAATGTACAACTTGAAATGTGCAAAATAGATATTACTTTTCTTAATCTTAAAAGAAACAAATACGCCCCTTTATGCCAGAAATTCTCGAAAAATATTCATTTTTTTACGGGGTCTCATATTTATTTCATACTTTATTTCATACTTTATTTCATACTTTATATAATAGAAATATAATAGAAGTCTTTTACTATTTTTAATATAATTATATTATTATATGAGACCAAAAAGGAGAAATGACAAGATATTTGTGTATATCAATGGAGGAAATAAAGATATGGAAAACAAAGCAGGGATTCTCTACAATGACATTGTAGACCAATTGAAAGGGATGTAGCGCAGCTTGGTAGCGCGTTTGTTTTGGGTACAAAATGTCACGGGTTCAAATCCTGTCATCCCTACCTATTACTTATCTTCTGAACAGTAACGGGGGATCAATTGAGATCGATTAAAAGAAAATTGGACATACACAAAAAATCTTTCATTTTATGTATAGTATATATGCAAGACGGGTTGGGGTTATGAAATATTCATTGTGATACTAAAGCGCTCTTAGTTCAGTTCGGTAGAACGTGGGTCTCCAAAACCCGATGTCGTAGGTTCAAATCCTACAGAGCGTGATTCTGTGTTCTTGTTAGTCGCGCTAGGTCGAAAATTACCACCAAAATAATTAAACCAATCAAAATTTGACCTCCCGCGAATTAAAGGAAGTAGGAGGTCAATCAAAAAAAGGATGTTAATTAATCAAAGTTCCAACTGATCACCACGTCTGTATTGTAAATATG